GGATTGTATTGAAAGATACATCTTTCTATGAAGAAGATTATTTCTTTTGCTTAATAAAATCCGACTGGAAAAAAAAAAGAAGTACACAGATATGACATATCATTATATGTATAATATTGGGGGATTATGGGACAAAAAATAAATCCACTTGGTTTCAGACTTGGTACAACCCAAGGTCATCATTCTATTTGGTTTGCACAACCCAAAAATTATTCCGAGGGGCTACAAGAAGATCAAAAAATACGAAATTCTATCAAGAATTATATACAAAAAAATATGAGAATATCCTCTGGCGTGGAGGGAATTGCATGCATAGAAATTCGAAAAAGAATTGACCTGATTCAAGTCATAATCTATATGGGATTCCCAAAGTTATTACTAGAAGGCAAGACGCGAAGAATCGAAGAATTACAGATGAATGTACAAAAAGAACTTAATTGTGTGAACCGAAAACTCAACATTGCTATTACAAGAATTACAAACCCTTATGGGGACCCTAATATTCTTGCAGAATTTATAGCTGGACAATTAAAGAATAGAGTTTCATTTCGCAAAGCAATAAAAAAGGCTATTGAATTAACCGAACAGGCAGATACAAAAGGAATTCAAGTACAAATTGCAGGTCGCATCGACGGAAAAGAAATTGCACGTGTCGAATGGATCAGAGAAGGTAGGGTTCCTCTACAAACCATTCGAGCTAAAATTGATTATTGTTCCTATGGAGTCCGAACGGTCTATGGAGTATTAGGCATCAAAATTTGGATATTTTGGAAATAAGAATACTTTCCTTGTCTTTACTCTTTACACTATATCCATTGAAAAAAAAAATAGAATAAAAAAAACTTTTTCTTTTCATGCTTTTTCTCGTAAATAAAAAAAAAATAAGCAATTCTATAGGGTTAAATAAAAATTTGATTGATGATTTCATATAATTGCTATGCTTAGTGTGTGACTCGTTGATTTTTTTATAGGATAGAATTCCAAAAAAAATGGACAGACCCCTACTGTGAACTACTAACTATAGAACTAATAACCAACTCATCGTTTCACATTATCTGGATACAAAAAAAAAAAGCAGTCAAGATATGATATATTGGTCATATCGTTGTAGCAACTGAAATCTTTCTTGCATAAAAAAAAAGAATCTGATTATGATATAAAAAAAGTATGCAGATAAAGGGAAGGTTGAGAGAAAGAAAGAAAAAGAATATCAATGATATAGGATTCCAATATATGTAAGGTTTATGAGTCATCTCATAAAAGGCAGTGTAATAAAGCATCAATACTGATTCATCCATAACTATATGAATCTATTCATAGAAAAAAATCAAGAGCCTCGAGCCAATAAAGACTGAGAAAATTGACTCAAGAACAAATTTCATGAGGGGCTCCATTGTAGAATTCAAACCTAACCATTAATTGCGAAGCGATGGGAACGATGGAACCTATGAATACATAAGATTCTATTGAAAAATGAATCCTAATAATTCATTAGGTGGGATGGCGGAACGAACCAGGGACCAATTCATTTATTCCGAGAATTCATGAGCTAACCCTACAACTAAAATAGATATTGAAAGAGTAAATATTCGCCCGCGAAAGTTTTTATTAGATTACTCAATCTTCTTTTACATTACTCAATCTTGTTCGATCCAATATGATAATATGATCAAAGGCAAAACAAAATAAGGATTCGTTATAAAAAAACGACATTATCTCATTATCTAGAAATAATTATCTAGAAAAAAAATACATCTTTTAAGTATATATCCAAACAAGATATAGAAATTTCTAATAGATTAGATGAAATCTCAAAGAATCCATGATTCAGTATATTTTCATATAATTCTAAAATTCGAATCGTTTCATTCGTGAGGAGCCGGATGAGAAGAAACTCTCATGTCCGGTTCTGTAGTAGAGATGGAATTAAGAAAGAACCATCAACTATAACCCCAAAAGAACCAAATTTCGTAAACAACATAGAGGAAGAATGAAAGGAATATCTTATCGAGGTAATCATATTTGTTTCGGTAAATATGCTCTTCAGGCACTTGAACCCGCTTGGATCACATCTAGACAAATAGAAGCAGGGCGACGAGCAATGACAAGAAATGTGCGCCGTGGTGGAAAACTATGGGTACGTATATTTCCAGACAAACCAGTTACGGTAAGACCTACGGAAACACGTATGGGTTCGGGTAAAGGATCTCCCGAATATTGGGTAGCTGTCGTTAAACCAGGTAGAATACTTTATGAAATGGGCGGAGTAGCAGAAAATATAGCCAGAAAGGCTATTTCAATAGCGGCGTCCAAAATGCCTATACGAACTCAATTTATTATTTCGGAATAGGAACGTAGAACCAAAGAAAAGAAGTCTTGCGGATAAAAAAACAATTGCAGGTTTCTTTTTGACAAACAATATTTCTTTTTTTTTTTACTTCGCCCTTTGCATTAACATTGAAAGAACAGATTAAAAAATGATATGATTCAACCTCAAAGCCATTTGAACGTAGCGGATAACAGCGGGGCCCGAGAATTAATGTGTATTAGAATCATAGGAGCTAGTAATCGCCGATATGCTCATATCGGTGACATTATTGTTGCTGTGATCAAGGAAGCATTACCAAACACACCTCTAGAAAGATCAGAAGTGATCCGAGCTGTAATTGTACGTACTTGTAAAGAACTTAAACGTGACAACGGTATGATAATACGATATGATGATAATGCTGCTGTTGTGATTGATCAAGAAGGAAATCCAAAAGGAACTCGAGTTTTTGGTGCGATTGCCCGAGAATTGAGACAGCTAAATTTCACTAAAATAGTTTCATTAGCACCTGAAGTATTATAAGATGAGATCATACGTAATATAGTTATATTATACATAGTATTTGGATGAAATAGATTAATTAGTGGATTAGGTTGTATCTGACGCATATCCCTTTATTTTTATTTAAAAAAGAAAATATAAAAAGAAAAAAAAATAAAAAATAGCATGTTGATTATATCAAAAATGGGAGGCAACCCAAATTTTAGTTTATCATGGGTAGGGACACTATTGCTGACATAATAACCTCTATACGAAATGCTGACATGAATCGAAAAGGGACGATTCAAATAGCATCCACTAACATCGCGGAAAACATTGTTAAAATACTTTTAAGAGAAGGTTTTATCAAAAACGTGAGGAAGCATCAGGAAAACAACAAATATTTTTTGGTTTTAACCCTACGACATAGAAGGAATAGGAAAGTACCCTATCGAACTATTTTAAATTTAAAACGTATCAGTAGGCCTGGCCTACGAATCTATTCGAACTATCAACGAATTCCTAGAATTTTAGGCGGGATGGGGATTGTAATTCTTTCTACTTCTCGAGGTATAATGACAGACCGAGAGGCTCGACTAGAAGGAATCGGCGGAGAAATTTTATGTTATATATGGTAATCTTTCTGATATCCGAATTCGATCCAGAATTTCCTATTTGTCAAAAGAAAAAGGGTGGGTTAGTTGATATCATTCCTGCTACATTAGGTGATACTTCTAGGGCTTTTCCCTAGAATGAAAGAACAAAAGAATGGATTCATTAAGGTTTAATTATTGAAGTAAGTCGTTATGATTCAACCAGAGGTGTATAATTTATAGATGCCACAATAAGGATTCGAATGATTAGGTTGTTTTTTTCAACTTCAGCATTCCCTTCATGGGGATACAATTTGAGGTTCAACATTTCAAGAAACTTATTTTCTTCCAATAAATAGAGTAAGAATTAAGTTAAGGAACGACAACTATGAAAATAAGGGCCTCCGTTCGTAAAATTTGTGAAAAATGTCGACTGATCCGTAGGAGGGGACGAATTATAGTAATTTGTTCTAATCCGAGACATAAACAAAGACAAGGATAATCTTTTGAAAAGGGGCTCTCTAACGTAAAGGACCCAATGAAAAAAATAGGATCTGTTTTGACATGAAATGGATATATCCATATATCTCGAATTTCTATTTATGAGATGATAAAGTATGGCAAAATCTATACCAAGAACTGGTTCACGTAGGAATGCCCGTAGTGGTTCACGGAAAAGTACACGTAGAATACCAAAGGGAGTTATTCATGTTCAAGCAAGTTTCAACAATACCATTGTGACTGTTACAGATGTACGGGGTCGGGTAATTTCTTGGTCCTCCGCCGGTACTTGTGGATTCAATGGTACAAGAAGGGGGACACCATTTGCTGCTCAAACCGCAGCAGGAAATGCTATTCGGACAGTAGTAGATCAAGGTATGCAACGAGCAGAAGTCATGATAAAAGGTCCTGGTCTCGGAAGAGATGCAGCATTACGAGCTATTCGTAGAAGTGGTATACTATTAAGTTTCGTACGTGATGTAACCCCTATGCCACATAATGGCTGTAGACCTCCTAAAAAAAGACGTGTGTAGAAATCAAAATGAAAGAGATTTCAAGAGAAATAAACGATTCAATGATCTGATCAAATAATATTATTATGGTTCGAGAGAAAGTAAGAGTATCTACTCGGACACTACAGTGGAAGTGTGTTGAATCAAGAGCAGACAGTAAGCGTCTTTATTATGGACGCTTTATTCTATCTCCACTTATGAAAGGGCAAGCCGATACAATAGGCATTGCGATGCGAAGAGCTTTGCTTGGGGAAATAGAAGGAACATGTATCACCCGTGCAAAATTAAAAAAAATACCACATGAATATTCTACCATAGTAGGTATTCAAGAATCAGTACATGAAATTTTAATGAATTTGAAAGAAATTGTATTGAGAAGTAATCTGTATGGAACTCGCAACGCGTCTATTTGTGTCAGGGGTCCTCGATGTGTAACTGCTCAAGACATCATCTTACCAACTTCTGTGGAAATCGTTGATAACACACAGTATATAGCTAGTCTAACGGAACCCATTAATTTGTGTATTGGATTACAAATCGAGAGGAATCGCGGATATCATATAAAAACACCAAAAAACTTTCAAG